AAAGAGATCTTGTGGAAAGAGTGTTGCCAAATTTATACTGTCCGCTATCTCATAGGTGGCTACGGGCCGCACCAAAACAAAAAACTTTTTCTTGGTTGGTGTGATCCGTTGGACATAAATCCAATTTTTAAATTTTTTGGATTCCTTAGAGTTTGTTTTTCCCCTTCCTAGTGGTATCAAGATGCCACTGTGTCGGGATATCTTATCTGTTTTGTCCGGAAAATGGATATCCCCCGAAAATATTTTTAGTTCAATCCTTTTTTTTTTTCTCTCCACTCGGATCAACCCGCCGACTTGGCTTCTTATATTTAAAGCGAGTCGTGTATCGACTCCAATGATACTATAGTTCTGTACCATTATGGTAGAGGATTCGGGTAAAATATGCACTTCTTCGGGAATTAAAAAAAAGCGATCTACTTTCATTTCGTATTTTGTCTTAAATTTTTGGGCTCCTCGATACTCAATCATATCCTCTTTTTGGATGATTGAGTCCGCCTTTAGAGTCCCATATTTAATAATTCCGGAACTCTTTCTTCTGTATCTAGGATCATCAAAAAAAGCAAAAATACTATTTCTACGGAAAATACCATTTATGGGTATTTCTATTGAGATACCTGAATGCGGTATGAATTCTTTATCTTGCTCTTGAATCGATTGGAATGGAATGAGAAATCTATTTCTTCGCCTTTTTGCTAATAAACCCGAGTTCTCATTAAAAATATCAGAATATATGAAATTATAATGACTAGTACCTGCGATTCCATTCAATTCTGAATAATCGGGAATCCCGGATTTTTTTTTATCATAAAAATCCGAACTAAAAAATTTTTGGCTCGCTTGATCGTTATTCCCTGAGAGGCTAGAAATATATTTTCTTTCGATGGAAAGAAAGGGTATGTTCATTTGATCTTGATCTTTGTGGATCGAAAAAAGAATTAGACTAGATCCGCATGAACCTCCTGATAATATCCATAAATGACTTGTTTTTGGTAAGAGATGGACATTACTATATGTAAATTCGGGTGCATGGGACACATCAGTACTCCAGTGCATTTCGCCCTCTGAGTCAGAATAAATATATTTTCTAACCCTCTCTTTAAAATGAAAAGTATATGTTCCCTCGCGAATCTCAGCAATCACCTGTTCTGATTCCACATATTGATCATTTTGAACTAAAAGAAAACTTTTTGGTGGAATAGTCACGCTATGTATAATATCTTCGCTCTCAATAATTACAGACAAGTCTATATAACATAGAAAGGCAGGATGCCCGTGACGTGTACGTGTAGGATGAACCAAATCCTCATTGAATTTTATTTTTCCATTATAAGGGGCTCGTACGTGTTCGGCAGTACCTCCTGTAAATACTCCGCCAGTATGAAAGGTTCTTAATGTTAGTTGAGTCCCCGGTTCGCCAATAGATTGACCCGCAATAATACCTACAGCTTCCCCCAATTCAACTAGGTCACCATGAGTGGGGCTCCGACCATAACATAATCGACAGATCCAAGACGTACTCCGACAAGTAAAGGGAGTTCGAATAGATATAGATATTGATTGTGTTCCAAAGGTTATTAATCGGTTGACAAGTCCAATCCCAAGATCTTGATTTCGAAAGGCGACACATCGGGAACCTATGTATATATCGTCTGCTAAGACACGACCAATTAATGTTTGAATAAAAAATCTTTCTGACATCATCCGATTTTTATTTCGAGGACTCACAGAAATCCCTCGGATAGTGCCACAATCTGTTCTACGTACAACAATATGTTGAACTACTTCAACAAGTCGACGCGTAAGATATCCAGCATCTGATGTGCGTACAGCAGTATCTACAACTCCTTTACGGGCTCCATAGCAAGAAATAATATATTCTGTTAAAGATAGTCCTTCGCGTAAATTGCTTTGAATAGGTAAATCAATCATTTGTCCTTGGGGATCCGACATTAATCCTCTCATACCTACTAATTGATGTACTTGAGATGCATTTCCCCTAGCCCCCGAAAAAGACATCATATGGACTGGGTTAAAAGGGTCCGTCATCCTAAAATTAGGATTCATTTCTTGTCGCAAATATTCACTTGTAGCATACCATATCTCAATAGATTGGCGTAATTTTTCTACCGCATGTACATTCCCATAATGATGGTGTTTTTCCAAAATAAAACTTTGTTGTTCAGCATCTTGGACAAGCCAGCCCTTGGAAGGTATCGTTAAAAGATCATCAATTCCTAATGAAATGGATGTAGCAGTGGCTTGCTGGAAACCTAGAGTCTTTACTTGATCTAGGATGTGTGATGTATATGCCATCCCGAAGTGATCTATTAATCGGCTAATAAGTCGTTTAATAGCAGTTCCATCTATCACTTTATTGTGAAATACCAGATTGGCCCGTTCCGCCATAAGTACCTCCATATTCTGCTGAATGGGATTCGACAATGAGTTTGAGTCAATGATTGCAAAACTTCCTTTTCTCGATCTTGATTTGCGTAGAATT